TTGATTGTTATGTTGGTAGAAGTTATTTTAGTAATGCTGTTTGTTGTTCAGGCTATTGCTTTTATTACTTTGTATGAGCGTCATTTATTGGGTGGTAGCCAGCAGCGTATCGGGCCTAATAAAGTTAGTTTTATGGGTGTTATTCAGGCTATTTTTGATGGTATTAAGCTTTTGAAAAAGGAGCAGATGACCCCCTTGAATTCTTCTGAGGTATCTTTTATTTTGGTTCCTGGTGTCTTTTTTTTGGTTATATATTTGGAGTGGTTTGTTTTACCTTATGCTTTTGATTTTATTACTTTTGAGTATTCTGTCTTATTTTTTCTTTGTTTGATCGGGTTTTCTGTGTATACTACGTTAGTGAGGGGTGTTGTTAGTAAGTCTAAGTATGGGTCTATCGGTGCCATTCGTGCTAGAAGTCAGAGTGTTTCTTATGAAATCGCTTTTTCTTTGTATTTGTTGGCGGTCATTGTTCATGTTAATATGTTTTGTTTTTCTTCGGTTTTTAATTTGAGTTTGTTGGTTATTTATTTGCCTTTTCTGTTTATGGTTTTGGCGGAGCTGAATCGTGCCCCTTTTGATTTTGCTGAGGGTGAGAGTGAATTGGTTAGAGGTTATAATGTTGAGTACTCTAGTGCGGCTTTTGTTTTGTTGTTTTTGGGCGAGTACGGGGCGCTGTTATTTTTTAGTACTTTGACTTCTGTGTTGTTTTTTAGTTTTAGTTTTTTAGCTGTTTATTTGATGTTTACTTTGTTGGTTTTTATTCGTAGTGCTTACCCGCGTTTTCGTTATGATCTTATGATGAGGTTTTTTTGATTTAAGTTGTTGCCAGTGTCTTTGATTTTTTTAGGGTATTTTGTTGCTGTTTTTTTATAGTGATTGGTAATGTGTATTTTTTAGATATTTTTATGTTTGTATATGTGCTTCAGTTTTTGTTTTATTTTAAGGAAAGTATGTTAGGTGTTTTATTTAAGAAGTTTATGGGGGGCCTGGTCATGGTTTTTGGTTATAGGTCTGATTTGCCTATGAGTTCTGTAGTTTCTGTTTTTACTTTTGTTGTTTTATTGGTTTGTTGTTTTGGGGGCTATTTTACTTATTCTTTTTGTCCTTGTGGTATGGTAGAGTTTACTTTTGTTTATGCTGTTGTGGCCTGGATGAGAACTTTTTTATCTTTCATTTCTAGTGAGAAGTTTTCTGTTTATATTTCTAAGCCCGGTGATAGATTTTTGAAGACTTTTAGGATGTTATTGGTTGAGATTGTTAGTGAGGTTTCTCGTCCTTTGGCTTTGACTGTTCGTTTGACGGTCAATGTTTTGGTTGGCCATATGATTAGTATAATGTTGTTTCAGTTGTTAGAGCTGTTTTTGGGTTTTGGTTATGTTTGGTTAACTATTTTTGCTATTATGATGGAGTGTTTTGTATTTTTTATTCAAAGTTATATTTTTTCTCGTTTAATTTTTTTGTACTTGAATGAGTGGGGTGTTAACTTAAGTTTAAAGTGTTAGACTTTTAATCTAAAAATGGTTTTCCACATCTTAGTTGTTGTAGCATAAGAAGTGCATTTGTTTTAAGCGCAAAAGATAGTGGACAGCTAACAAATTTTAGGTAGGTCTTCTAAATCTATTTTGGGTGGTCCCATTTGTTTATTTTGGTTTTTTGGGTTGTTTTTGTGGTTTTGTTGTCCTTTTTGAATTTTTTTTCTAGGAATGTTTTGGTATGGTGAAGTGTTTTTTTATTGATGACTGTTACTTTTGTTTGCCTTTCTAAGAGTATTGGGGCCTATACTAGTGTTTTGAACTATTTTGTTATTCAGGAGAGTTTGGGTTTATTTTTTTTGGTATTTAATACCTTTTTGTTACAATTTTTTGTTGTGATGATGAAGATTGGGGTGGCCCCTTTGCATTTTTGGGTGTTTAGTGTAACTAATTCATTGGGTGATTGGTTGTTGATGTGGTTCCTTACTTTTCAGAAGTTACCTTTTTTACCTGTGCTTGTTCAGCTTTATGATTTTAAGGTGGTTTTTTTGTTTTTGTTTGGTATTTTTGTATGCTACTTGCAGTTGTTTGTGTTAAAGAGATATAAGAATATGGTGGTCATTTCTTCTACGGAGTCTTTTAATTGGGTTGTTTTAACTTGTTTTTTGTCTGTGGTTAATGTTCTTTATTTGTTTTTTTATTACTTATGTCTTATGGTAATGTTGATGCCTAGTTTTGTTGTGAAAGACTTGAGTTTTGTTAATTGGGAAACCGTTTTTGTGTTTCTTAATGTTCCTTTTAGTGTATCTTTTTTTATTAAAATTTTTTCCTTGAGGGAGTTGTTTAAGTTGGATGGTGTTTTTGTTTTGTTTCTATTGTTTGCTATATTTTTATCTATGTTGTGTTTTAGTTTATGATTGGTTAATATGAGTGCTAAGACTATGTGGTTTTTAAGTAATAATTTAAAGAGTGTGTTTTTTTTTGTTGTCCCCATGATGGTGATTTCTGTAATTTATTATCTTAGTAAAATTTTATTATGTCGTCTTGATAAGGCGGAGTTCTATTTGAGGTAATAAAACGTTAAATAGATTTTCTATGCCCGGCTACGGACTGGGAAGAGTGTCGTTTTTGTATGCCTTAGTTTAGATAGAATTTTTGTTTTTGGTGCGAAAGGGTACAGGTATAGGCCCTGTTAGTTTATTTTTGAAAATATGACTCTGAAGAAGTCAAGAAGTTTAGGGGTGGTGGGGTTAAATTTGTATGGTTTTATTAGTTCTTTGGTTGTAAGTTTGCCTTCGAGTAAGTCTTTGACTTTAAATTGGAATTTTGGCAGTATATTGGGTATGGTTCTTATTTTTCAAATCTTGACTGGTACTTTTTTGGTTTTTTATTATTGTGATGATAGGATAGGGGCTTTTGCTAGAGTTCAGTATGTTATGTATGAGGTAAATTTTGGTTGGGTTTTTCGTGTTTTTCATTTTAATGGGGCTAGTTTGTTTTTTATTTTTTTATACGCGCATTTGTTTAAGGGGTTGTTTTTTGTTAGATATCGTTTGAAGAAGGTTTGGTCTTCTGGGCTAGTTATCTTACTGTTGGTGATAATGGAGGCTTTTATGGGGTATGTTTTGGTATGGGCTCAAATAAGTTTTTGGGCATCCGTGGTTATTACTAGTTTGTTAAGTGTTATCCCTGTTTGAGGCCCTTCTATTGTGACCTGAATTTGAGGTGGTTTTACTGTTTCTGGTGCAACGTTGAAGTTTTTTTTTGTTTTGCATTTTTTGGTGCCTTGGGGGCTATTAGTAATTGTTCTTTTTCATTTATTGCTGTTACATGAGACTGGTAGGACTTCTAAACTTTATTGCCATGGTGATTATGATAAGGTTTGTTTTTATCCAGAGTATTGAGTTAAGGATGCTTTGAATTTGGTGGTGTGGTTAGTATTTATTGGGTTTTCTTTAGTTGCTCCTTTTTATTTAGGGGACCCTGAGATGTTTATTGAGTCTGACCCTATAATGAGGCCTGTCCATATTGTGCCTGAGTGATATTTTCTGTTTGCGTATGCTATTTTGCGGGCTATTCCTGATAAGGTTTTGGGGGTGTTGGCCTTGTTTATGAGTATCTTGGTGTTTTTTTTGTTTGTTTTTGTAGACAACTATACTTCTGTTATATCTAAGGTTAATAAGTGTCTGGTATGAATTTTTGTTTTTGTTTCGGTTGTTTTGAGTTGGTTGGGGCAATGTTTGGTTGAGGCTCCGTTTGTTTTTTTAAGTATGTTTTTTTCTTTTATATACTTTTTTGTTGTGGTTGTTATAGTGTTTTTGTTCATATTTTTTGGTAAATTATTTAGGTAGGTATACTTAGTATAATAAATATAGTGGGTTTAGGACCTGAAGATTTTTGGTATATTATGTTTCATAATTTTCATATTTTGAGTTTGTCTAGTTACCCTTTGCTTGTTTTTTTTAGTTCTTTAGGTTTAACGAGGTCTTTGGTTGTATTTTTTAAGTATGGCTTATCTTTGGGCTTGTTGTTTTGTTTGTTTTCTATTATGTTTGTTTCTTTTGCTTGAGGAAAAGACATCGCCATAGAGGGTCTTAGTGGATTTCATAATTTTTTTGTTATAGATGGTTTTAAGTTTGGGGTTTTGATTTTTATTTTTAGAGAGTTTATGTTTTTTTTGGGTATTTTTTGGACTTTTTTTGATGCGGCCTTGGTGCCTGCCCATGATTTGGGGGGGGTCTGGTCTCCTATTGGTATACATTTGGTTAATCCTTTTGGAGTGCCGTTGTTGAATACTATTATTCTTTTAAGTAGGGGGGTATCTGTGACCTGGGCGCATTATAGTTTGTTGAGGAACAAGGGCTGTGTCAATAGTTTGGTGTTGACTTGTGTTTTAGCGGCTTATTTTACTGGCATTCAGTTAATGGAATATAGTGAGGCTAGTTTTTCTATTTCTGATGGAATTTTTGGCAGTATTTTTTATTTGTCTACGGGGTTTCATGGTGTTCATGTTTTGTGTGGTGGTTTGTTTCTGTTTTTTAACTTGTTGCGTTTGTGTATGTCCCATTTTAATTATAACCATCATTTAGGGTTAGAGTTTGCCATCATTTATTGGCATTTTGTTGATGTTGTGTGGCTGTTTCTATTTGTTTTTGTGTATTGGTGATCGTATTAGGCTATTTTAGTTTTATATTTAAAATGTGTGATTTGTAATCATGAGAACTTGGTGGCTATAATGGAGTTGTTATTATTTTCTTTTTATTTTTTTTTTAGGCCCTGGTTGTTTTTTATGTTTATAGTAGTGTTTAGGTTTTTTATGTTAAACAGATATGCTTGAGGAGGGTGCTTTTTTTTTCTAGACTCTTTTTCTTTTATTTTACTGGTTGTTATAAGATTGTTTATTTTAGGGATTGTTTTGTTGAGTGAGAAGAACAATTCTTTGTTGGTGTTATCGGAATTGTTGGTGTTTGTTTGTGTATTTTTTTTTGTGCCTGTTAATGTTATTATGATATATGTGTTTTTTGAGCTATCTATGGTTCCTATTTTAATTATGATTTTGGGGTACGGGTCCCAGATTGAGAAGATCAATTCGGCTTATTATTTAATTTTTTATGCTGCTTTTTGTTCTTTTCCTTTTTTATTTGTTTATTTTAAAAGTTTTTTTTTTATTAGATTGGTATATTTTGATTTTAACTTGTCTTGGGAGATGGTGTTTGTGTTAAGACTAAGTTTTATAATAAAGTTCCCCGTGTATTTCTTGCATTTGTGGTTGCCTAAGGCCCATGTTGAGGCCCCTACGACGGCCAGTATGTTGTTGGCTGGTCTTTTGTTAAAACTTGGTACTGCCGGGTTTTTACGTATCTTGGGGAGTCTTTGTTTTGTTCATAGGAATGTTTGAGTTTTGTTGGCTTTTTTAGGTATAATTTTAGCGGCTTTTTGTTGTGTATTTCAAAGTGATGCTAAGGCTTTGGCGGCCTATTCTTCTATTACTCATATAAGGTTCTTATTAATGGCCATTGTGTTTGTTATAATATCGGGTAAAACTAGGGGGATTGTTATAATGTTGGCCCATGGGTATACCTCTACTTTGATGTTTTACTTGGTTGGTGAGTTTTATCATGTCTCTATGAGTCGTATGGTTTATTATATAAACGGTTTTTTTGGGTCTAGGATGATTATGTCCCTTATTTTTGTTGTGGTGTTTTTATCTAATAGAGGTACACCCCCGTCATTATCTTTTATCTCAGAGTTTTCTGCTATTTCTGTTTCTATGAGGTTGTTTAAATTTAGTTTTTGGGTTTTATTTATGTATTTTTTTGTGGCTTTTTATTACTCAATTTATTTGTTGACCAGTTCTGTTATAGGAAAAAGGTTTGTTGATATAAGGGTGTGAAACGTGGGCTTTGCTATTCCTTTGGCGGTCATGATATATAATATTTTTTGGATGAGTGTTTTTTTCTAGAAAAAAACAGAAAGGTTAATGTCCTAACGAAGGGTTTTTTTCGTTAGTTTTTGTTTAATTTTTAAAAATTTTATTTTTGAAACTAAACGTGGGTTTAAAAGTGTGTTTTATTTGAAAAATTTTTATAAGTATCAGGGGGGCCTGTCTATTTGGTTAGAGAGTTCTAATCATAAGGATATTGGGACCTTGTATTTTCTTTTTGGTTTGTGGTCTGGTATGGTTGGTACTGGTTTGTCTTTGATTGTTCGTCTTGAGTTGGCTAAGCCGGGACTTTTTTTGGGTAACGGGCAGTTGTATAATTCTGTTATTACGGCTCATGCTATTTTGATGATTTTTTTTATGGTTATGCCTACTATGATTGGTGGTTTTGGTAATTGGATATTACCTTTGATGTTGGGGGCTCCTGATATGAGGTTTCCTCGTTTGAATAATTTGAGGTTTTGGTTGTTGCCTACGGCTATATTTTTGATTTTGGATGCTTGTTTTGTTGATATGGGGTGTGGTACTAGTTGAACTGTGTATCCTCCTTTGAGGACTATGGGGCATCCTGGTAGGAGAGTGGACTTGGCTATTTTTAGTTTACATTGTGCGGGAGTCAGTTCTATTCTTGGTGCTATTAATTTTATAACCACTACTAAGAATTTACGTAGTAGGTCTATTTCTTTGGAGCATATGAGGTTGTTTGTGTGGACTGTTTTTGTGACTGTTTTTTTGTTAGTTTTGTCTTTGCCTGTCTTGGCTGGGGCTATTACTATGTTGTTAACTGATCGTAATTTGAATACATCTTTTTTTGACCCTAGTACTGGGGGTAACCCTTTGATTTATCAGCATTTATTTTGGTTTTTTGGCCATCCGGAGGTGTATATTCTTATTTTACCTGCTTTTGGTATTATTAGGCAAAGTAGTTTGTATTTGACTGGTAAAAAGGAGGTTTTTGGTTCTTTAGGCATGGTTTATGCTATTTTAAGTATTGGTCTGATTGGCTGTGTAGTTTGGGCTCACCATATGTATACGGTGGGCATGGATTTGGATTCTCGTGCTTATTTTACTGCGGCAACGATGGTTATTGCTGTGCCTACGGGGGTTAAGGTTTTTAGTTGGTTAGCCACTCTTTTTGGTATGAAGATGGTGTTTCAACCTTTGCTTTTGTGGGTGCTGGGTTTTATTTTTTTATTTACTATCGGGGGGTTGACTGGTGTTATGTTATCTAATTCTAGGTTGGACATTATCTTGCATGATACTTATTATGTTGTTAGTCATTTTCATTATGTTTTGAGTTTGGGTGCTGTCTTTGGTATTTTTACGGGTATTAGTTTATGGTGGAGTTTTATGACCGGTTTTGTTTATGATAAGATGATGATGAGGAGTGTGTTTGTGCTTATATTTGTTGGTGTTAATTTAACCTTTTTCCCTTTACATTTTGCTGGTCTTCATGGTTATCCTCGTAAGTATTTGGATTATCCTGATGTTTACTCTGTTTGGAATATTTTGGCTTCTTATGGTTCTATGATTAGGGTTTTTGCTTTGTTTTTGTTTATCTATGTTTTGTTGGAGTCTTTTGTAGGGCATCGTTTGTTGTTGTTGGATTATTATATTAATAGTAGGCCGGAGTATAGGATAAGTGGGTATGTGTTTGGTCACAGGTACCAGTCTGAGGTTTTTTATAGTTCTACTGTTATTAAGTTTTAGGTGGACCTGTAGTATATATCAGTATGTTTAATTGCAGATTAAGAGGTGTGGGGTCTTTTTGTAGGAATAAGATAGGATAAGTTAGTCCGTGAGGTTCATACCCTTTTAGTGTTTTACTCTTGTTATAAAATTATAGTATAAGGTGCAGTATGTCTCGTTGTCGATGAGAGGGTTGATTAATTTTGGCCTTTTAGTATATTTTTGTATGCCCGACTTCCAATCGGGAGGTTTGTTAGGTTAGTTAATAATTTTTTTCAAGATTTTGGTTTAATGTTTTCTAATAGGTTGTTTTCTAGTTATATAGACTGGTTTCATAATTTTAATTGTAGGCTTTTGTTTGGGGTTTTGTCCTTTGTGTCGACTAGGTTTGTTTATTTGTTGTTGAGTAAATTTTATTTTAAAAGTAAGAAGATTGAGTACCAGTTTGGTGAGTTGTTGTGTAGTGTTTTTCCTACTTTGATTTTGGTGATGCAGATGGTGCCTTCCTTGAGTTTGCTTTATTATTATGGTTTGATAAATTTGGATAGTAACTTGACTGTTAAGGTGACGGGCCATCAGTGGTATTGAAGTTATGAGTTTAGTGACATCCCCGGTTTGGAGTTTGATTCTTATATAAAATCTTTGGATCAGTTGGAGTTGGGGGAACCTCGTTTGTTGGAAGTTGATAATCGTTGTGTTGTACCTTGTGATACTAATATTCGGTTTTGTATTACTTCTGGGGATGTGATTCATTCTTGGGCTTTACCTAGTATGGCTATTAAGTTGGATGCTATGAGTGGTATTTTGACCACTTTGTCTTATAGTTTTCCTGTAGTAGGTGTTTTTTATGGGCAATGTTCTGAGATCTGTGGTGCTAACCATAGTTTTATGCCTATTGTTTTGGAGGTTACTTTGTTGGATAATTTTAAAAGTTGGTGCTTAGGTTTGCTTGACGAGAGTGTCTTTGGTGGGTAGCTGTGTAGTTTACTTTTAAAATATCTATTTGTGGTGTAGGAGAGTTGTCGGCTTTAGTCTTTTTTTTTGTATTGATTGGTATTGCATACCATTTTTGGATGTTGACATTTGTATGTGGAATAGAAAAATGAGGTAGAGGTTTAACTTTTTTTATTGTTACATAATATAAATTAGTTTTACTTGGTGTTGAAATGTCGTCTTGTTTTTTATCTGTGTGTTTATATACTATTAGAAAATTATAGTGTTATTTTGTTTTTATTGGGGGTTAAGATTTTGTAGTGTTTCTTATTTTGTGTTTTATAACGTTTTCTTTTTGTGTTTGTTAGTGCGTATTTTGTTATTAATTTATTAATAATTTGAAAATTTTGAATTTAGTAATTTTTTAAGTTTTGTTTTTTGTTGTAATTTTTTGTTGTGAACTTGAGGTTTGATCAAATGTTTTTTAAAGACTTAGGTCTCTTTATGTGGCCGGCCTCTGCCCTATGTTGTGATAAATGGCAGTCTTAGCGTGAGGACATTAAGGTAGCAAAATAATTTGTGCTTTTAATGGGTTCCAGTATGAATGGGGTTAGTGGTTAATTGTATACTTAAGTTTTTATGAAGTAGGTTTTTGTTTAAGAAATAATGGTTGTGATTATACAAAGATAAGTCTTCGGAAGTTTTTTTCTCAATTTTTTATAGATTATTTTGGGATGTTTTCTAGGGTAGAACTTTTTTGTAATTTTTTTTACTATTTATAATTTATAAAACTACTTCGGAGTTAACAGAAATTCATGTTTTTACCAGTTCGTATGGTAATAATAAGTTTTACATCGATGTTGTATTTTAGTTGTTCAGGAGAGGAGATGGTTTGAGTTTTGAGACTGTTCTTCTTTTAGTAAACTAAACGTGATATTAGTTTAATTCATCGTGAGATAGAATTGTTTATCTTGTTAATTACTTGTGTTGAAGGCAGGCAGTACGAAAGGAAATTTGTTAAAGTTTTTAACTTTGTTAGAGGGCGTGTCCTCTGTTGGGAGTGTTAGTAATGGTTATTTTTTTTACTTTGTTGTTGCTTGTGATTTTTTATTTAGGAAATTTTGTTTTAAGGTGTAAGGATTTTTATAAGAATAAAATTTCTTCTTTTGAGTGTGGTTTTGTTAGTGTGGGTAAAATTCAGAATTCTTTTAGTATTCATTTTTTTATTATGATATTGATGTTTGTTATCTTTGATTTGGAGGTGGTAATGTTTGTCGGAGTTTTGGTTTCTGATGTTAGTTCTTTGGTTAGTTTTTTATTGTTAATGTTGTTTATTTTGGGGGGCTTTTATATGGAGTGATGATATGGCAAGTTGGTTTGGTTGATTTAGAATAGATATTTCTGTTTTTTTGATAGTGTTTTTGTTGTTTGTTGTTTGTTTGGTATTAATTTTGGCCCCATTTTTTAAATTATCTTTATCTTTGGTGGAGTGGGATTTTTTGTCTTTTAAGGTGTCGGTTTACTTTAATAGTGTTATATTTTCTTTAATTTTATTGCTGGTAACTTTGAGTGTTTTGGTTTTTAGAACTTATTATTTGGATGGCGAGTTGAACTTTAATTATTATTACTTTATGTTACTTATTTTTGTTGGTAGCATGTTTAGGCTGATTTATAGTAGTAGGAGTTTTACTATGCTTTTTAGGTGGGACTTGTTAGGTATCTCTAGTTTTTTTTTGGTTTTATTTTATAATAACTGGGATAGTTGTAGTGGTGCCATAAATACTGTTTTAACTAATCGCTTGGGGGATTTTTTTTTATTTATTTTTTTTACTAGGGTTATGTTCAGGAGGTACTATTTTTTGAGTCTGTCGTGGTTTTGTGGCGTATCTTCTTTGATGTTATTGTTGGCATCTTTTACTAAAAGGGCCCAGTTTCCTTTTAGGGGTTGGTTACCTAAGGCTATAAGGGCCCCTACTCCTGTTAGATCTTTGGTCCATAGTAGAACTTTGGTGACAGCGGGCCTTGTTTTGGTTATGAACTTTTCTGAAATGGTGTTTAATAAGAACGTTCTTGGTGTTGTTTTGGTTATTGGTATTTTTACTATATTCTTTTCTAGTATAGTGGCCCTGGTGGAGGAAGATTTAAAGAAGGTTGTTGCTTTAAGTACCTTGTCTCAGATAGGGTTCTCTATGTTTACTGTTGGTTTGGGTTTAAGTTTTGTGTCTTTTATTCATTTATTAAGCCATGCCTTGTTTAAGAGTTGTCTTTTTATGCAGGTGGGGTATTTGATTCATTGTTCTTTGGGACAGCAGGATGGTCGTAATTATAGTAATTTGGGTAATTTACCTTCTTTTATTCAGTTGCAGTTGTTAATTACGTTATTTTGTTTGTGCGGGCTAGTTTTTTCTAGGGGTGCTGTTAGTAAGGATTTTATTTTAGAGTTTTTTTTCTCTAATTTTTTTATGAGTGGGTTGGCGTTTATGTTCTTTTTGTCTGTATTTTTGACTTTCGGCTATAGATATCGTTTATGAAAGGGCCTTTTTATAAGATTTAGTCGTTCTGTGTATCATTTTAGTAGGAGTGCGGCTATGAATTTTTTGAGATTGTTGTTAGTGGTTTTTTCTATTTTTTTTATTTGGTGGGTAAATTTTAATATGTTAACTGTACCTTCTCTGTTTTTGTATGTGGATTTTTTTGTTCCTTTGTTTTTTTTAATTGTGATGGTATTTGTGGCTTTTTTTTGTGTTAAATTTTTATTGAAGGAATATGTTTATAAGTTTTTGTGTGATTTGTTTGCTAAAGATATTGTATATTTCTTGAAGAGTTATAAGTTTTTTGATTTATTTTTGAATAATATTAATTCTAAGGGTGTTACTTTTTTTTCTTTTCAAGGGTTTTGGGGTAATAGTTATATGAAGAGGTTAAATTTTAATTCTGTTGTTATTGTTTTGATATTAATTTTTTTTTTGATTTGGGGCTGTATTTTAAATTAAAATACGTGTTTTGCATGCACGAGATTTTGGCTCTATTTCAGTATGTAGTTTATATTGTAAAATTTAGTGTTTGGGTCACTAGGAAGGTTTACTGAAAACTTTTAGTTTAATTGAGAATTTTTCACTTACAATGAAGAGGTTAAAGAGTTTTTTGTTAATGTATTTTTTTTTGTTAGCGATTTTTAGTTGTGCTTTGAGGTATGTTAATTTGGACCCTATAAAGAGATGTTTTTTCTTGATTTTTTCTTTGCTTATGGTTATGCCTTTGATTTCTTTTTTTTTACATGTGTGGTTTGCTTATTTTATTTGTTTACTGTTTCTTAGTGGTATTTTTGTTATTTTGGTCTACTTTTCTAGTCTTTCTAAAATTGGTAGAGCCGAGACGCCTTTTTATACTGTAGGTGTAATTCTAACTGTGTGTTTATTTTTTCCTTTTTTTTATGGAATTTTTAGTTCGGTGTCTTTTAATAACCTTTATTACAGAGTTTATTGGGGGGTATTAGTTTGAGTTATTTTGATTTTGATTTTTTTTATAAATTTTACTAGTTATTTTTTAAATTTTTCTGGGGCTTTGCGTAAGCTTTAATTATTTTTATATTTATTAGATTTTTGTCTCTTTTTTTTAAGTGACAACGTTTGATGTTTATTTTGATTTCTCTGGAGTTTATTGTTATGAGATTGTTCATTTATTTTTCAGGGGCTTTAAATGAGATGATGTTTTTTTATTTTATGTGCTTTAGTGTAGTGTCGAGAGTGTTGGGGCTAGTTTTAGTGGTCGGCAATATAAAATTTTATGGGAGTGACCAGTGCTTGTTTTACAGACTTAAGTTAAGGTAGAAACTATTGGTTTTCAAAACCAAAAATTTTAATCTGTGAGATAATAGTATAAGATTTTAGTATGTTTCTTTTTCGAAGAAGAGGTTTTTATATCTTGTTAAGTTTTACTTATTGGGCCTTAAATTTGATTATGGTTTGGTGTAGAGTTATGATGATGTTATCTAAAATTGATTCATAGAGTGGGCAATGAAATTTTACCCCGGCAGTGAGTCGTTTGTATAAATTTTGTTCCAGAATAATCGGCTAGACTTTGTAAACTTGTACTCGAATTGAGGTTGAACCTGGGCGAATTGTAGTATACTTTGAACTTTAAGGTAAAATTAGAAGTTATTAGTGTTTGCGCCTTGTGTTTTTAGATTTGTTGAACGAGCCAGATTAGTACCTGGTTAGACAAAAATTAAAAGAGCAGGAGTAAAGTTATATTTAAACTGTAAGAATATTGGCAGGTTTTTAAATTATCTTTGGAGGTTGAGTAGTAATTGAGAGCCCTCATTAACAGCCCATGTTATAGGCGCATGTATGATCGTTTATTTTATCCTTAGGGGTTGTAATATTAGTTTTGTTGCTGTAAAAATAGATAGATACTTGGTTGATATGTGGGATTTAATTTGACCTACAATAGCTTATGTTGTGGACTTTAGTTGTAGTAACTATTTGAAATTGTAAAAGACAGTAAGTTCTTTTTTATGTAGAACCGAAGTTTATTTAGAGACGGTACAAATCATCCATCAATTGCCTAAAGGGGAGTAAGTTGTAGTAAAGTAGAGGTAGGGGAACCTGTCTCTAATAATTTTTTTGGCTAATGAACTATTTGTTTATGTTTTGAAAACATAATTAGGAGAAATTTCCGTAGTTTTACTTGCATTTGTAGGTGGGGACCTTAGGGGATTTTTTATGTTGCCTGTTTTTGTTATTATTATTTTATGTATAAAAGGTTGCTGTATTTTGGTTGTGAATTTGAGTTTTTGTGCTCGAGAAAAAAAATGGGTGTTGCAACTGTTTCTGTTGTATGTATTATAGGCGGCACGCAGTATAGCGCACCTGCATATTGGCTTATGTACGCATATGCGAGATACTGTTAGACCTCTACGCATGTATATATGTATATATACATGCGTCTATGTATTTATAATTATATGTATATATACATATATATATATATATATATATATTATATATATATATATATCTATTAATGTTTATATAGTAGTTATGTACGAGAAAGAAAAGAAAAGGTTTGAAAATATCGTATTAGAATATTTTCTAATATACATATATATATACTTGTTTGTATATATATATGTATATATGTATATATGCATTACGCATATATACATATTTCTAATTATAAACATATATTTATGTATATTAATATATATATATATATATATATATATATATATATACATACATATATATACATATATATATACATACATACATATATATATATATATATATATACATATAGATATATAAACAATATTAAATACACTTACATATATAATTATATATGTAAGTGTAAACTTATATATTTAATAATATGTAAAGGATAATAAATACGTATATATATACATATATATATACGTATTTCTGTTTATAGCAATATATAGGTATGCATAGAAATATATATGTTAACATATACTATAATTTAGATGTATATAAGACAGTATGAAAATAGAAGTATGTGTAAAACATTAACTAAAATCAAACTAGTATTGTAGTAATATATATAATATACTATATTATATATATTAATTAATTAAAAACTTTTCTTCGAAAAGAAACCCTATATACATTATAACCTTATACTCTATGAAACAATATAAAGTACATATTTTATAGAAGTTAGTTTAATAAAAAATGTTTGACTGTTAATCAAGAGACATATCTTCTAGAGAAGACTAGTTTAAATTTAAAAATATTAGATTGTAAATCTAAAGATACGGGTGTTCTG